GCTAGCGTAGCTTAATTAAAGCATAACACTGAAGATGTTAAGATGGACCCTAGAAAGCCCCGCCCGCACAAAGGCTTGGTCCTGACTTTACTATCAACTTTAGCCAAATTTACACATGCAAGTATCCGCCCCCCTGTGAGAATGCCCTACAGCTCCCTGCCCGGGAGCAAGGAGCTGGTATCAGGCACACATCTGTAAGCCCATGACACCTTGCTTAGCCACACCCTCAAGGGAACTCAGCAGTGATAAACATTAAGCCATAAGTGAAAACTTGACTTAGTTAAAGCTAAGAGGGCCGGTAAACCTCGTGCCAGCCACCGCGGCTATACGAGAGACCCAAGTTGATACCATTCGGCGTAAAGAGTGGTTATGGAAAATAAAGACTAAAGCCGCACACCTTCAAAGCTGTTATACGCATCCGAAGGCTAGAAGATCAACCACGAAGGTAGCTTTACAACCCCTGACCCCACGAAAGCTCTGGCACAAACTGGGATTAGATACCCCACTATGCCTAGCCCTAAACCTTGGTAATATATCACACACCCTACCCGCCTGGGAACTACGAGCACCAGCTTAAAACCCAAAGGACTTGGCGGTGCTTTAGACCCCCCTAGAGGAGCCTGTTCTAGAACCGATAACCCCCGTTCAACCTCACCCTTCCTTGTTTATCCCGCCTATATACCGCCGTCGTCAGCTTACCCTGTGAAGGCCTAAAAGTAAGCACAACTGGCACAACCCAAAACGTCAGGTCGAGGTGTAGCGCATGGAAGGGGAAGAAATGGGCTACATTCCCTACATTAGGGAACACGAACGGCGCACTGAAATACGCGCCTGAAGGAGGATTTAGTAGTAAGCGGAAAATAGCGTGTTCCGCTGAAATCGGCCCTGAAGCGCGCACACACCGCCCGTCACTCTCCCCAAGCCTATCACTTTAAATAATTAAAAACCCAAAAATCGCGGAGGGGAGGCAAGTCGTAACATGGTAAGGGTACCGGAAGGTGCACTTGGTAATATCAGAGTGTAGTTAAAATAGAATAACACTTCCCTTACACTGAAGAGACACCCGTGCAAATCGGATCACCCTGATGCCCAACAGCTAGCCCACAAACACAACAACAACCAACCATTATTTATAACCCCAAACGCACGAGTGTTTTAATTAAACAAACCATTTTTCCCCTTTAGTATGGGCGACAGAAAAAGGACTTAGGAGCAATAGAGAAAGTACCGCAAGGGATCGCTGAAAGAGAAATGAAATAACCCAGTGAAGCTAAGTAAAGCAGAGATTTATTCTCGTACCTTTTGCATCATGATTTAGCCAGCGTGACCCAAGCAAAGAGTGCTTTAGTTTGACACCCCGAAACTAGGGGAGCTACTCCAAGACAGCCTATTTATAGGGCGAACCCGTCTCTGTGGCAAAAGAGTGGAATGAGCTTTGAGTAGAGGTGATAAACCTACCGAACCTAGTTATAGCTGGTTGCCCGGGAAATGGATAGAAGTTCAGCCTCTCAGATTTTTTATTCACCTCAGTATTACCCCACCTGATACCACAAGAAACTGTGAGAGTTATTCAAAGGGGGTACAGCCCCTTTGAAACAAGATACAACTTTTCCGGGAGGAAAAAGATCATAATTAAATAAAGGTAAGTATTTGGGTGGGCCTAAAAGCAGCCACCCCAGTAGAAAGCGTTATAGCTCAAATACATCACTACCCCTCTCTATCCTGATCATTAATTCTTACTCCCCCCTTCCCTACCGGGCCATCCCATGCAAACATGGGAGGGACCCTGCTAATATGAGTAATAAGAGAGCCAAGCCTCTCTCCTTGCACACATGTAATTCGGAACGAACCCGCACCGAGCATTAACGGCCCCAAACGAAGAGGGACCTGAACAACAACCCAAACAACCAGAAAAAAACTCAAACATAAACCGTTAACCCTACACAGGTGTGCACCTAGGGAAAGACTAAAAGAAAGAGAAGGAACTCGGCAAACAAATCAAGCCTCGCCTGTTTACCAAAAACATCGCCTCTTGCAAAGCTAAAGAATAAGAGGTCCCGCCTGCCCTGTGACTATTAGTTTAACGGCCGCGGTATTTTGACCGTGCAAAGGTAGCGCAATCACTTGTCTTTTAAATGAAGACCTGTATGAATGGCACAACGAGGGCTTAACTGTCTCCTCTTTCAAGTCAATGAAATTGATCTCCCCGTGCAGAAGCGGGGATATAAACATAAGACGAGAAGACCCTATGGAGCTTTAGACACCAAAGAAGATCCTGTCAAGTAACCCCTTATAAGGGCCTGAACTAATGGAACCCTTCCCTAATGTCTTTGGTTGGGGCGACCGCGGGGAAACAAAAAACCCCCACGTGGAAAGGGAGCACCCCCTCCTACAACTAAGAGCCGCAGCTCTAATTAACAGAATATCTGACCAATAAGATCCGGCAACGCCGATCAACGGACCGAGTTACCCTAGGGATAACAGCGCAATCCCCTTTTAGAGCCCATATCGACAAGGGGGTTTACGACCTCGATGTTGGATCAGGACATCCTAATGGTGCAGCCGCTATTAAGGGTCCGTTTGTTCAACGGTTAAAGTCCTACGTGATCTGAGTTCAGACCGGAGTAATCCAGGTCAGTTTCTATCTATGGTGTGCTCTTTTCTAGTACGAAAGGACCGAAAAGAAGAGGCCCCTGCTCTAAGCAAGCCTCACCCCCACCTAGTGAAGACAACTAAAGTAGGCAAGAGGGCATACCCCCAATGCCTGAGAGAACGGCATGTTGGGGTGGCAGAGCCCGGTGAATGCAAAAGACCTAAGCCCTTTTTACAGAGGTTCAAGTCCTCTCCTTAACTATGATCTCAGTGCTTATTACCCATATTCTTAACCCCTTGGCCTTCATTGTCCCCGTCCTCTTAGCCGTCGCCTTCCTCACACTTCTAGAACGTAAAGTACTAGGATACATACAACTACGAAAGGGTCCAAATATTGTAGGGCCTTACGGCCTATTACAGCCTATTGCTGATGGTGTAAAACTCTTTATTAAAGAGCCTGTTCGCCCCTCCACTTCCTCCCCCGTACTATTTCTCCTCGCCCCACTGCTCGCACTCACGCTTGCCTTAACCCTCTGAGCCCCCATGCCCCTCCCTTACCCAGTCATCGACTTAAACCTTGGGATCCTATTTATTTTAGCCCTATCAAGCCTCGCTGTCTACTCCATCCTGGGCTCAGGCTGAGCATCAAATTCAAAATATGCTCTCATCGGGGCCCTTCGGGCTGTAGCCCAAACCATTTCATATGAAGTTAGTCTGGGCCTAATCCTATTAAGTACTATCATTTTTACAGGGGGTTTTACACTACAAACCTTCAACATTGCCCAAGAAAGCGTCTGAATACTTCTCCCAGCCTGACCATTAGCCGCAATATGGTATATTTCAACCCTTGCAGAGACAAACCGTGCACCCTTTGACCTTACTGAAGGCGAATCGGAACTAGTCTCTGGCTTCAATGTCGAATATGCAGGTGGCCCGTTTGCTCTATTTTTCTTAGCCGAATATGCTAATATTCTGCTTATAAATACACTTTCCGCCACCCTCTTCTTAGGGGCCTCTCACTTTCCAATACTACCTGAACTCACCGCAGTAAACCTGATAACCAAAGCAGCCCTTCTATCTGTCCTATTCCTATGAGTTCGAGCCTCTTACCCACGATTCCGATACGACCAGCTCATGCATCTAATTTGAAAAAACTTCCTCCCGCTTACACTAGCCCTAGTTATCTGACACCTAGCCCTCCCCATTGCATTTGCTGGCCTGCCGCCCCAGCTATAGATAAGAAGCCGTGCCTGAAGTAAAGGGCCACTTTGATAGAGTGACTTATGGGGGTTCAAATCCCCCCCGCTTCTTAGAAAAGGGGGACTCGAACCCCGCCTAAGGAGAGCAAAACTCCTGGTGCTCCCACTACACTATTTCCTAGTAAAGTCAGCTAATTCTAAGCTCTTGGTCCCATACCCCAAACACGAAGGTTAAAATCCCTCCTTTACTAATGAACCCTTACATCTTAACCGCCCTGCTATTTGGTATTGGTTTAGGCACTACTACCACCTTCGCAAGCTCCCACTGACTACTAGCCTGAATGGGCCTGGAGATAAATACTCTCGCCATCATTCCCCTAATAGCTCAACACCATCACCCCCGAGCAGTTGAAGCAGCCACTAAATATTTCTTGATTCAAGCTGCCGGGGCAGCTATGCTACTCTTTGCCAGCACCACCAACGCTTGATTAACTGGACAATGAGACCTCTTACAAATTGCCCACCCCTTCCCAACTGCTCTTGTCACTTTGGCCCTCGCACTAAAAGTGGGACTTGCACCTGTACACTCATGACTACCTGAAGTACTTCAAGGCCTAGACCTAACTACAGGACTTATTTTGTCGACCTGACAAAAACTTGCCCCATTTGCCTTATTAGTCCAAACCCCCTGTGCCAACACCACCCTTTTAGTTATTCTAGGGCTTACCTCAACCATTGTAGGAGGCTGAGGGGGACTCAACCAAACCCAACTTCGCAAAATCCTTGCCTACTCCTCCATCGCACATCTAGGCTGGATAGTAATTGTACTACAATTCTCCCCCTCCCTAACTATTTTAACATTATTTACATACTTCATTATAACCTTCTCAGCATTTCTTATGTTTAAGCTTAATAAAGCAACCAGCATTAATGCTCTAGCAACCTCATGGGCAAAAACCCCCGCCCTAACCGCCCTTGCACCCCTACTATTATTATCCTTAGGGGGCCTCCCCCCACTGACAGGCTTTATGCCAAAGTGACTTATTCTTCAAGAACTTACTAAGCAAGACCTTGCCCCCGCTGCAACACTGGCGGCGATAACCGCCCTCCTTAGCCTATATTTTTATCTGCGACTATCATACGCAATAGCACTAACTATTTCACCCAACAACCTCACCGCAATTTCCCCATGACGCCTCCCCTCCTTACAACTAACACTACCACTTGCTACTTCGGCCATAGCTACGCTGCTGCTTCTACCCCTAACACCCGCCGCAATAGCACTAATAACCCTTTAAGGGACTTAGGTTAAAACAAGACCAAGGGCCTTCAAAGCCCTAAGTGAGGGTGGAAGTCCCCCAGTCCCTGATAAGGCTTGCGGGACACTACCCCACATCTCCTGTATGCAAAACAGGTACTTTAATTAAGCTAAAGCCTTCCTAGAAGGGCAGGCCTCGATCCTGCAAGATCTTAGTTAACAGCTAAGCGCTCAAACCAGCGAGCATCCATCTACTTTTCCCCCGCCTGACGGGCGGGCGGAGGCGGGGGAAAGTCCCGGCAGACGACTAACCTGCATCTTCAGATTTGCAATCTGATATGTATAACACCTCAAGACTTCTGGTAAGAAGAGGATTCAAACCTCTGTTTGTGGGGCTACAATCCATCGCTTAAAAACTCAGCCATCCTACCTGTGGCCATCACACGTTGATTTTTCTCCACTAATCACAAAGACATCGGCACCCTTTATCTAGTATTTGGTGCCTGAGCCGGTATAGTAGGCACAGCCCTCAGCCTACTCATTCGAGCAGAACTAAGCCAACCGGGCGCTCTCCTTGGAGACGACCAAATTTATAATGTAATCGTTACAGCACATGCCTTCGTAATGATTTTCTTTATAGTAATGCCAATTATGATTGGAGGTTTTGGAAACTGATTAATCCCCCTAATGATCGGAGCCCCAGATATAGCATTCCCTCGTATAAATAACATAAGTTTCTGACTTCTACCCCCTTCTTTCCTGCTACTACTTGCCTCCTCTGGAGTAGAAGCAGGTGCCGGAACCGGGTGAACAGTGTACCCACCCCTGGCTGGTAATTTAGCCCACGCAGGAGCATCAGTCGACCTGACAATCTTTTCACTTCACCTGGCAGGTATTTCCTCAATTCTTGGGGCAATCAATTTTATTACCACAATTATTAATATGAAACCTCCAGCCATCTCTCAATACCAAACACCCCTGTTTGTGTGAGCCGTCCTAATTACCGCTGTTCTTCTCCTTCTCTCCTTACCAGTCCTTGCTGCCGGCATCACAATGCTCCTTACCGACCGAAACCTTAATACCACCTTCTTTGACCCGGCCGGAGGAGGAGATCCAATCCTTTACCAGCACTTATTCTGGTTCTTTGGACACCCGGAAGTATATATTCTCATTCTGCCTGGCTTTGGTATGATTTCACACATCGTCGCCTATTACTCTGGCAAAAAAGAACCCTTTGGCTATATGGGTATAGTGTGAGCAATAATGGCTATTGGCCTCTTAGGCTTTATTGTATGAGCTCACCACATGTTTACAGTTGGCATGGACGTAGACACACGTGCTTATTTTACGTCTGCCACAATAATCATCGCAATTCCCACCGGTGTTAAAGTATTTAGCTGACTTGCAACCCTACATGGGGGCTCTATTAAATGAGAAACACCCCTTCTATGGGCCCTTGGCTTTATTTTCTTATTTACAGTAGGCGGGCTTACAGGCATTGTTCTGGCCAATTCATCTCTAGATATTGTACTCCACGATACCTATTATGTAGTAGCCCACTTCCACTACGTATTATCTATGGGGGCCGTATTTGCCATTGTCGCCGCCTTTGTGCACTGATTCCCACTATTCTCAGGCTACACACTTCACAGTACTTGAACGAAAATCCACTTCGGTATTATGTTCTTAGGGGTAAACTTAACCTTCTTCCCACAACACTTCCTCGGATTAGCCGGAATGCCCCGACGATACTCTGACTACCCTGACGCCTATACCCTATGAAATACAGTCTCCTCAATCGGATCACTTATCTCCTTAGTAGCTGTTATTATGTTCTTATTTATTATTTGAGAGGCATTCGCCGCCAAACGTGAAGTTCTAGCAACAGATTTAACAACAACCAATGTAGAATGACTACATGGCTGCCCTCCCCCATACCACACATTCGAGGAGCCTGCCTTTGTACAAGTACAAGCAGACTAACGAGAAAGGGAGGAGTCGAACCCCCATAGGTCGGTTTCAAGCCGACCACATAACCGCTCTGCCACTTTCTTTATAAGACACTAGTAAAAGAGAACATTACACCGCCTTGTCAAGGCGGAAGTGTGGGTTAGACCCCCGCGTGTCTTGCTTTTAATGGCCCATCCGTCACAGCTTGGATTTCAAGATGCAGCTTCACCTGTTATAGAAGAACTTCTTCATTTTCACGACCATGCTTTAATAATCGTCTTCCTAATTAGCACACTTGTGCTTTACATTATTCTTGCTATAGTTACCACTAAATTAACGAACAAATATATTTTAGATTCACAAGAGATTGAAATTATCTGAACAATTCTCCCAGCTATTATTCTAATTCTAATTGCACTCCCCTCCCTCCGCATCCTCTACCTTATAGATGAGATTAATAACCCCTTATTGACAATTAAAGCCGTTGGCCACCAATGATACTGAAGCTATGAGTACACTGACTACGAAGACCTTGGCTTTGACTCATACATAATCCCCACCCAAGACCTAACCCCTGGACAATTCCGCCTATTAGAAGCCGACCATCGCATGGTTATTCCAGTTGAATCCCCTATCCGAGTCTTAGTATCTGCAGACGATGTACTCCATTCATGAGCAGTCCCAGCCCTGGGGGTAAAAATGGACGCAGTACCAGGACGCCTTAATCAAACAGCCTTCATCGCATCCCGACCAGGCGTATTCTACGGACAATGCTCTGAAATCTGCGGAGCAAATCACAGCTTTATACCTATTGTAGTGGAAGCAGTTCCCCTAGAACACTTTGAAAACTGATCATCTCGAATACTTGAAGACGCCTCGCTAGGAAGCTAAATAGGGCATAGCGTTAGCCTTTTAAGCTAAAGATTGGTGACTCCCAACCACCCCTAACGACATGCCCCAACTCAACCCCGCACCTTGATTTGCTATTTTAGTCTTCTCGTGAATGGTCTTCCTGGCCGTTATTCCCGCTAAAGTTACAGCCCACACCTTCCCAAATACCCCTAATCTGCAAAGCGCAGAAAAACCCAAAACAGACCCCTGAACCTGACCATGACACTAAGCTTTTTTGACCAGTTTATAAGCCCCACCTATCTTGGAATCCCACTAATAGCCCTTGCCCTTACCTTACCCTGACTCCTTTACCCCACACATACAACTCGATGATTAAATAACCGATTCCTCGCGCTTCAGGGTTGATTTATCAACCGTTTTACTCAACAGCTCCTCCTCCCCTTAAATATTGGAGGCCATAAGTGAGCCGCCCTCCTGACCTCATTAATGATCTTTTTAATTACCCTAAATATGTTAGGACTTCTTCCCTATACTTTTACCCCCACCACCCAACTATCACTAAATTTAGGGCTTGCGGTACCTCTCTGATTAGCAACTGTTATTATTGGCATGCGAAACCAACCAACCCATGCCCTAGGACACCTCCTACCAGAAGGCACACCTGGCCCCCTCATCCCCGTACTTATCATTATCGAAACAATTAGCCTCTTTATTCGCCCCCTTGCCCTAGGAGTACGACTAACGGCCAATTCAACAGGTGGCCACCTCTTAATTCAAGTAAATGGTACAGGTGCATTCGTACTTCTCCCCTTAATACCAACCGTCGCAATCATCACAACAACAGTACTGGTTCTCCTCACCCTATTAGAAGTTGCTGTAGCAATAATTCAAGCCTACGTCTTCGTTCTCCTACTAACACTATACCTACAAGAAAACGTCTAATGGCCCATCAAGCACACCCTTACCACATAGTTGACCCCAGCCCTTGACCCCTAACAGGGGCAATTGCTGCCCTCCTGATAACATCAGGCCTCGCAACCTGATTTCATTTTCGCTCAACAACCTTAATAACCTTAGGAACAGCCCTACTGCTTCTTACAATATATCAGTGATGACGAGACATCGTACGAGAGGGTACATTCCAAGGACACCACACGCCCCCCGTACAAAAAGGTCTTCGATACGGAATGATTCTTTTCATTACCTCCGAAGTATTCTTTTTCCTAGGATTCTTCTGAGCCTTTTACCACGCGAGCCTCGCCCCTACTCCTGAGCTAGGGGGCTGCTGACCTCCCACAGGCATTACAACTCTTGACCCATTTGAAGTCCCCCTCCTTAATACAGCTGTCCTGCTTGCTTCTGGAGTAACGGTCACCTGAGCCCACCACAGCATTATGGAAGGTGAACGAAAACAGACCATCCAATCACTAGCCTTAACCATTCTTCTAGGCTTTTATTTTACATTTCTTCAAGCCCTGGAATACTATGAAGCCCCCTTTACAATTGCAGATGGCGTATACGGCTCTACATTTTTCGTAGCCACTGGATTCCACGGACTACACGTTATTATTGGCTCCACATTTTTAGCTGTCTGCCTCCTACGACAAATCCAATACCACTTTACATCCGAGCACCACTTCGGGTTCGAAGCAGCTGCCTGATACTGACATTTCGTAGACGTTGTCTGATTATTCCTATATATCTCTATCTACTGATGAGGCTCTTAATCTTTCTAGTATTAAAACTAGTATAAGTGACTTCCAATCACCCGGTCTTGGTTAAAATCCAAGGAAAGATAATGAATGTAGCTATAGCTGTAATTACCATCACTATTTTGCTTTCCGTAGTCCTGGCCATTGTATCCTTCTGACTCCCCCAGATGACCCCCGACCATGAAAAGCTCTCCCCATATGAATGTGGTTTCGACCCCTTGGGATCAGCCCGCCTACCATTTTCCCTCCGCTTCTTCCTAGTCGCCATTCTCTTCCTCCTTTTCGATTTAGAAATTGCCCTTCTCCTCCCACTCCCCTGAGGGGACCAATTAACCTCCCCTTTATTGACACTCTTCTGAGCCGTGGCCGTGCTTATTCTTCTTACCCTTGGCCTAGTTTACGAGTGAATTCAAGGAGGATTAGAATGAGCCGAATAGCCAATTAGTTTAAGAAAAATATTTGATTTCGGCTCAAAAGCTTATGGTTAAAGTCCATAATTGTCTAATGACTCCCGCTCACTTCGCTTTCTCATCGGCCTTTACCCTAGGACTGACAGGCCTAGCATTCCATCGAACCCACCTCCTCTCTGCTCTTTTATGCTTAGAAGGGATGATACTCTCTTTATTTATTGGACTTTCGATTTGAACCCTCCAACTAGGGTCCACAAGTTTTTCTGCGGCTCCTATACTCCTATTGGCTTTTTCAGCTTGTGAAGCAAGCGCAGGGCTTGCTTTACTGGTAGCCACAGCTCGCACGCATGGTTCAGATCGCCTTCAAACCTTAAACCTCTTACAATGCTAAAAATTCTAATTCCCACCCTAATGCTTCTTCCCACAGCCTGACTTGCCCCTGCCAAATGATTATGACCTACTACCTTATCCCACAGCCTAGTTATTGCGCTGGCCAGCCTCACTTGACTAAAGAATACATCTGAAACAGGCTGATCTTGCCTCACGCCCTTCATAGCCACAGATCCCCTCTCAACACCTCTCCTTGTTCTTACCTGCTGACTACTTCCTCTTATAATTTTGGCAAGCCAAAGCCACACAGCACTAGAACCTATTAACCGCCAACGAACCTACATTAGCCTGTTAACGTCTCTGCAAGTATTCCTTATTATAGCATTCGGTGCTACTGAACTCCTTATGTTTTATGTTATATTTGAAGCTACTCTTATCCCCACACTAATTATTATTACTCGGTGGGGCAACCAGGCAGAACGCCTTAATGCAGGAGTATATTTTTTGTTTTATACCCTAGCAGGCTCTCTCCCATTACTAGTTGCCCTCTTGCTTCTTCAAAAGGATACAGGCTCCCTCTCCCTCTTAACCATCCAATATACTAGCTCTACCCCTCTTTCATCTTATGCTGATAAACTTTGATGAGCAGGTTGCCTAATTGCATTTTTAGTAAAAATACCCTTATATGGAGCACATCTCTGGCTACCAAAAGCACATGTAGAAGCCCCAGTTGCAGGCTCAATGGTTCTAGCTGCAGTTCTTCTAAAACTAGGGGGCTACGGTATGATCCGAATAATAGTCATATTAGAACCTCTCACCAAGGAATTAAGCTATCCCTTTATTGTCCTAGCGCTCTGAGGTGTAATTATAACTGGCTCCACCTGCCTTCGCCAAACAGATCTTAAATCCCTCATCGCCTATTCATCCGTAAGCCATATGGGCCTGGTCGTTGGAGGGATTCTTATCCAGACACCCTGAGGTCTTGCCGGCGCTGTAATCCTTATGATTGCACACGGCCTGACGTCCTCGGCCCTCTTCTGCTTGGCCAATACAAACTATGAACGCCTCCATAGCCGAACAATACTATTAGCCCGGGGATTACAGATAGTGCTTCCACTCATAACAACATGATGATTTATTGCCAGCCTCGCAAACTTAGCCCTTCCCCCTCTGCCTAACCTCATGGGGGAACTTTTAATTATTACCTCATTATTTGGCTGATCATGATGAACTCTCGTACTCACAGGGACAGGGACCCTTATTACCGCGAGCTATTCACTTTATATGTTCCTCATGACCCAACGGGGTCCCCTCCCAGCACATATTATTAGCCTAAACCCCTCCTATACCCGGGAACACCTAGTTATAGCCCTTCACCTCCTCCCGCTACTTCTACTTGTTTTAAAGCCCGAATTAGTATGAGGCTGAACCACCTGTAGATATAGTTTAACAAAAATATTAGATTGTGATTCTAAAGACAGAGGTTAAAATCCCCTTATCCACCGAGAGAGGCTCGCCAGCAACGAAGACTGCTAATCTCCGCGACCTTGGTTGGACCCCAGGGCTCACTCGGCCTGCTCCTAAAGGATAACAGCTCATCCATTGGTCTTAGGAACCAAAAACTCTTGGTGCAAATCCAAGTAGCAGCTATGCACTCCTCATCACTTATTATATCATCCAGCTTAGTCATTATCTTTTTACTATTAGCATATCCTATCTTTACGACTCTGGAGCCTCGCCCCCGAAACCCTGAATGGGCCGTTTCACATGTTAAGACAGCGGTAGCCCTGGCCTTCTTCGTCAGCCTAATCCCCCTATTTCTCTTTCTTAACGAAGGCGCAGAAGCAATCATCACCTCATGAAATTGAATGAATACACTAACCTTCGACGTGAACATTAGTTTTAAATTTGATCATTACTCAGTTATCTTTGTCCCCATTGCCCTCTACGTCACTTGATCTATTCTAGAGTTTGCATCATGATATATACACGCAGACCCATACATAAACCGATTCTTTAAATATCTCCTAATTTTCCTTATTGCCATAATCATTCTTGTCACAGCAAATAATCTATTCCAGCTTTTCATTGGTTGGGAAGGAGTAGGCATTATGTCATTTCTACTCATCGGCTGATGATACGGACGAGCGGATGCCAACACAGCGGCCCTTCAGGCCGTTGTGTATAATCGGGTCGGAGACATTGGACTGCTATTCACAATAGCATGAATAGCAACCAACGCTAACTCCTGAGAGCTACAACAAATTTTTGTGGCAACAAAAGACCTGGATCTTACTTTACCGCTACTAGGCCTAATTATTGCCGCTACAGGCAAGTCGGCCCAATTTGGTCTCCACCCTTGACTTCCCTCTGCTATAGAGGGTCCTACACCGGTCTCTGCCCTACTACATTCAAGCACCATGGTTGTTGCCGGCATTTTTCTCTTGGTACGAACAAGCCCCCTCCTAGAGAATAATCAAACTGCCCTCACTACCTGCCTATGCCTAGGTGCCCTAACGACCCTATTTACAGCCACCTGTGCCTTAACCCAAAATGATATCAAAAAAATCGTAGCATTCTCCACATCAAGCCAACTTGGCCTAATAATAGTTACCATCGGCTTAAATCAACCTCAACTAGCCTTCCTCCACATCTGCACCCATCCCTTCTTCAAAGCAATGTTGTTCCTCTGTTCCGGCTCAATTATCCACAGCCTCAACGACGAACAAGATATCCGAAAAATAGGGGGCATACACCACCTTACCCCCTTTACATCCTCCTGCCTCACTATTGGTAGTTTAGCCCTCACAGGTACTCCCTTCCTAGCAGGATTCTTCTCCAAAGATGCCATTATTGAGGCACTAAACACATCCCACCTAAACGCCTGAGCCCTAGTCCTAACCCTTCTAGCCACCTCATTCACAGCCATCTACAGCCTCCGCGTGGTATTTTTTGTCTCAATAGGCCACCCACGATTTAACGCTATTTCTCCTATCAATGAGAACAACCCAGCAGTTATTAACCCCTTAAAGCGACTTGCATGAGGAAGCATTGTCGCTGGCCTCCTAATCATTTCAAGCATTACCCCCCTCAAGACCCCTGTGATATCTATACCCCCCTTGCTCAAACTAGCTGCCCTCGGAGTTACAATTACGGGGCTACTCATCGCCCTCGAACTAGCCACACTAACCAATAAACAGTACAAAATTACCCCCAACCTAGTTACCCACCACTTCTCCAACATGCTAGGCTTCTTCCCCTCGATTATTCACCGATTTACCCCTAAACTAAATCTAGTCTTAGGGCAGACATTTGCCAGTCAACTAATTGACCAAACTTGACTAGAGAAAGTCGGCCCCAAAGCAATCTCTTCATCAAACATCCCCCTAATTACAACAACAAGCAACACACAACAAGGAATAATTAAGACATACCTCACCCTATTCCTTCTCACCCTGACCCTTGCTGCCCTATTGTTTACCCGTTAAACTGCCCGAAGAGCCCCCCGACTTAGTCCTCGAGTTAACTCCAACACAACAAATAAAGTGAGAAGCAGAACCCACGCACTAAGTACCAATATCCCTCCCCCTAGTGAGTACATTAGCGCAACCCCTCCAATATCGCCTCGCAGAACAGAAAGCTCACTAAGCTCATCAGCCGGCACCCATGAAGACTCATATCACCCCCCTCAAGGCACATTACAAGCCACCCCCACCCCCATGAAGTACATCAACATGTCACTTACAACAGGACCAAGCACTCAACTATCAGGATAAGGATCAGCAGCAAGTGCCGCCGAGTATGCAAACACAAATAATATACCACCCAAGTAAATCAAAAACAACACTAGTGATAGAAAAGGTCCCCCATGAGCAACCAATACTCCACACCCCATGCCCGCCACGACTACTAACCCCAAGGCAGCAAAGTAGGGAGAAGGGTTAAAGGCAACTGCAACCAACCCTAAAACTAATCCAATTAAAAATAAAGACATAATGTAAGTCATAATTCCTGCCAGGACTTTAACCAGAACCAATGGCTTGAAAAACCACCGTTGTTATTCAACTACAAGAACCCACTAATGGCAAGTCTACGAAAGACACACCCTCTCCTCAAAATCGCAAACAATGCCCTAGTTGACCTACCCGCCCCCTCAAATATTTCAGTGTGATGAAACTTCGGATCTCTCTTGGGACTCTGCTTAATTATTCAAATCCTCACAGGACTATTTTTAGCCATGCACTACACCTCTGATATTGCTACGGCCTTTTCTTCCGTTGCTCATATCTGCCGGGACGTAAATTACGGCTGACTCATCCGAAACCTCCACGCCAACGGTGCATCCTTCTTCTTTGTATGCATCTATGCCCACATTGGCCGCGGACTTTACTACGGCTCATACCTCTATAAAGAGACATGAAACATTGGAGTAGTTCTGCTACTTCTAGTTATAATAACTGCTTTCGTCGGCTATGTACTACCCTGAGGCCAAATGTCCTTTTGAGGTGCAACCGTTATTACTAACCTACTCTCTGCAGTACCCTACGTAGGTGGCTCTCTGGTTCAATGAATTTGAGGTGGATTCTCAGTAGACAATGCAACCCTTACCCGATTCTTTGCCTTCCACTTCCTATTCCCCTTTGTAATTGCAGGCGCAACCATAGTCCACCTTCTTTTCCTTCACCAAACAGGGTCAAATAATCCCCTCGGCCTTAATTCAGACGCAGATAAAATAAGCTTCCACCCCTATTTTTCATACAAAGACCTATTAGGGTTTGCAGTACTTGTCATTGCCCTCACATGTTTAGCCTTATTCTCACCCAACCTGCTAGGAGACCCAGACAACTTCACCCCCGCCAATCCGCTAGTCACTCCTCCCCACATTAAACCAGAATGATACTTCCTGTTCGCGTACGCAATTCTACGCTCCATCCCCAATAAACTGGGGGGAGTCTTAGCCCTCCTGGCCTCAATCCTTATTCTGATACTCGTACCATTTCTACACACGTCTAAACAACGAAGCCTCACTTTCCGACCACTTACACAATTCTTGTTTTGAACCCTAATCGCAGACGTTATTATTCTCACTTGAATTGGAGGAATGCCCGTGTCACACCCATTCGTCATTATTGGACAAATTGCATCCTTTTTATACTTTTTCCTCTTCCTAGTCCTTACGCCACTAGCAGGCTATGCAGAAGATAAAGCACTTGAATGAGCTTGCATTAGTAGCTCAGCGCCAGAGCCCTGGTCTTGTAAACCAGATGTCGGAGGTTAAAATCCTCCCTAATGCTCAAAGAAAGGAGATTTTAACTCCCACCCCTGGCTCCCAAAGCCAGGATTCTTAGTTAAACTATTCTTTGTATTATATGTATAATAATTTTAAATACATATATGTATTATCAACATTAATTTATATTAACCATATCATATAGCATTCAAGTACATACATGTATTATCACCATATCTAGGATTTAACCATTCAAGAATTACACGAAACGAAAAATCTTACGCAAAACATAACAACAAAAATCAATAAACACTTAAAAATACCAGGCGACATTTAAAACCTAACACAAACCCCCATGAGTCAAGTTATACCTTTACTCAAATTCCCGTCAAACTCAAATATTTAATGTAGTAAGAGCCGACCAACAAGTCCATTTCTTAATGCCAACGGTTATTGAAGGTGAGGGACAAAAACTGTGGGGGTTTCACACGGTGATCTATTCCTGGCATTTGGTTCCTATTTCAGGGCCATAAATTGTAAACATCCCCATAACTTATTCTAAAAGGCATAAGTTAATGGTGGAGAACAATAGCGGGAGCGGCCACCATGCCGAGCGTTCTTTCCATAGGGCATTTAGCTCTTTTTTTTTTTTTTCCTTTTCAATAGACATTTCACAGTGCACGCAATCTAGTTAACAAGGTGGGAATAATCCTAGGAAGCAAGGAAATAGTATGCGTGATGAAAAGTCTTAACTAAAGAATTACATATAGAACTTTCAAGGACATAAGATAGTGAAATTTAGTCGGAAGATATCTATATTACCCCCTTTTGGCTTTTTCGCGTTAAACCCCCCTACCCCCCTAAACTCCTGAGATAACTAACGCTCCTGTAAACCCCCCGGAAACAGGAAAACCTCGAGTCGTTTTTATGGT